ATGTAACATTAAGAATATGTATGCCATACACCTCGCTGGGATTGTAGTTCAATTGGTCAGAGCACCGCCCTGTCAAGGCGGAAGCTGCGGGTTCGAGCCCCGTCAGTCCCGAACTAGGATCCGGTGAATTTATCAATTCATCTCTCTCTTTTCACGGAAAAGGGGGACAGGAAGCAAGATCTAATCCCCAGTGGGGATCCTCTTTTGTTTTTTATTTCGCATTTATCATCACACAAATACGGGTACGGGAATTTCAAATCTTTCCACTACTCCCGATTGATAAAGGAGAGACATATCATATGTAGATTAGTACAATCGGTGGTATTACTATATTCAGTATTTTAAGAGATACCATCCTCGTCTTACTTTCTTTTTCGATTGTTCTTGATCAATGAAATGGAGTAGAGTGATCCTATTTTACCGGGAGTACATACACAAATTGTATTCGTTTATTGTACGACAGACAATGAACTTAACATAATTACCTCGACAGAGTACTTTTCAAGTTAAACCACACCTTTTCTAGTTCTGACTTTGTTTGTATATCCTCAATGACTAATTGTAAACAATCTATCTCATTCTCATTCAAATTGCAGACATCGTTTTTGATGTATGTGTTCCAGTACAAATAAATACAAGAAAGAGGATACTAATAAAATCAAAGAAAAGACCAAGCAAGGGCCCTTTTCAGTAAATTTGTTGGAATATTAGATCTTTTTTATTTAATCCCCCTTTTTCCATCTCACTTCGTTTGGGTCTGTGTGTGACCCATAGAATACCGGTCATATAATACCTTATAATTGTAAGTATAATACACAGATAATTGTAAGTATAATACACAGGAAGGAGAATTGTATAAGATAAGGAAGACAGTAGGTTATAGAAAAGAAAAAGGGGAAGAGGATGAAAAATGCAATGGGATTCCTGATCCAATAAAAAATCCCATTTCGGAATTAGTATGGATAAAGGATCTTCCTATGTTATACTATTCAATTCTCGACGATGAATCGATTTGATAGATCAGATATTGTTATTCATAATATTGATCCGACTCAGTATCATCAGGATGCAATTCATCCCAATGAATTTACAGGAGTCAAATTTCTCATCTCTATGGGATTACATCCCGAGTTATTGCGAAGAAAAAAAAAGAAATAATGAAATTATGGAAGTCAATATTCTCGCATTTATTGCTACTGCACTCTTCATTCTAGTTCCTACTGCTTTTTTACTTATTATCTACGTAAAAACAGTCAGTCAAAATGATTAATTTGAATCAAACTTGAATTATTAGTTCTTATCAATCCTTTTTTCAATGATTGAAGAAATGAAAGAAAGGGATTAAAAGAAAATTCCAAGTCTTAAATGAAATAAATGATCTGGTTGGAATCTAAAAGTGTGGTAGAAAGGACTATATATAGTCCTTTCTACCACACTTTTAGAGTATTTTATATTATCTAATATTGTATACAATGATATTATCATATCATATATAGTTGTATTGTATACAGATATAGACTTTATCTAAATGGAGGGTTTATATGGATCAATTTACAATATGTATGTATATGATGTATTAGATGTACATCTAATCTAAATAGTAGACTAGTACATCGAAATAGCAGTCGAATTCGATTTCTTTTTTTTGCTACATCCACTTGATTTCGATCAACCCAAAATAATCGAAGGCCAATTCTTCTAATTCCTAGGTTTCTTATAATTTTATATATGTATGGGTCCCGGGATCCATCGAAAGGATCAATAGAGGAAGAATAGTATGGGAATATACTAGAGCAAAAGAAAACAAAACCAAGGAATTTTTTTTTTGGATTTCCCATCCCAAGAAGTCATTGATTGAGCCATTAACAGATCATTTACGAAGTTCTATGGTAACTTCTTCCGATTTTGAAAGGAAGTAGATTAGTAAAGGGGACTCCGCCCATTTTTCATGCTTAAACATGACATGAGTCAAAAAAGCATAAAAAAATTTCTAGGAGTCTAAAATGTTAAATGTGTGATATGTGGTGGATCGCTCAGCGGAAGAAAGATCTAATTTTATTATGTGTAGAACCTCTTTGGACAACCACTAGTCACTTCCAGTAGAAAGTAAGTATCGTCGTAATCTAATAGCAGAACGATTTGTTCTTAGAACAGTGAAAGTAAAGAAAGAGAGAAACAAATAAAGAAAAAACTAGGGATTGGTTTTTCTCATTGTAATATCCATAATTCTGGTAAGAACTGGTTTATCCAACATAGAATATTTAGGAGGAATTCGGTTGGAAAAAATTTCCTATCATGCGTAGATTTGAGTTTTGAAATACAACTATTGAAATACAACTAAACTATAGTAATCATTCATTGTTTGATCGAATGGTTATTATTCATTATTGTATTTTCTTATTTTATTCATTATTGTCTTTCCAGTATAATTCCAGTATAATTTTGAAAGAGAGACTTTGAAAAATAAAGCTTCGCAAAACGATCAATGCAAAACGATCAA